GGGATGTCTATTCTATTCCTCTTTAGAGTAGAGAAAAAAAAAAGATAGATGAACGAGATATCTTTTTTTTTCTATCTATCATTGATTCAATCTATGAATCAAGTCGAAAGACTTCTTTGGGTTCCCCGAAGCCCCGAATGGATTGTGGATCGTTTCTGCCAACGAAATGAACGCGGAGCCCGTTCCGCATGCTTCTCCGATCCGGAAGTTCTCGCGAAGAGAAGAAGATGCTGCTCCCCCTCCCTCTGTCTTTTCTCGCTTTGCTAATCTTCCCTTCTAACGCGGGCCGGGCGCTTTATTAGTAAAGGGGGCGCGGGAGGAAGAAACCTCAGAGCAGAGAAGAGCGTCTTATCTGAGGTTTCTTTTTTTTTCAGTGCAACACAGGAAAGCGCCCTCTTTTTGTCATCCCTGCAGCTTTCCAGATTTTGTATTGAACATGGCGTAGCTAGGATCTTCAAATCATGTTTGAGCCTAGCCTATCCTATCCTATGTTCAAACCAACCAAACCCACCCCCTCTTTGTTTGAATTTGTTTGAATAAGGCTGGAAAGAATGCCCGCCAAGTTCAGATAAGGGAATGCTTCCCCCAACCATTAAAGGAAAGGCTCGACGAAGGGAGGGAGATGCGGCGGGGGAAGGAAAACGCTTTCGGAGATCGAGATTTTTTTTTGTTTTTCATCGAAAACGAAGAAGGCCGAGGATGGCCTACGGTGCGTGTTATATGAAGGGAACACGCTTTTTCGACCGCGGTGGTATGATTGCCGGGCCCTCTCCTCGTTCCGCCCGCTGGCCTATTCGGGCTTTGCCTGCCCTTTCTATCTCGGCCCGGGAAAGCGCTGGCAACAACAGAAAGGAAGGGGTCCATGTAGCTGCTGCGTCCGCCCCCTTCTTAGTCAATGGGGCAGCAGGTTCGGCATCTACTAAAAAAGAGAGAATCCACTTGAGATAACCACGCCTCTGCTAGGCAGCGTGTGGAATGGCCAAGAGCGGACCTTTTTGGATATATAATCCAAGTGGAGAGTGGAGTTACGGGAACAGCCGTCTGATGGAAAACTACTTTCACGTTCGGTTCAGAGAGCACTTTTTTTTTCGTCGAGAATTCTTCGTTCCCTTTCGTGTGAATTCCCCAGCGGCGAATTAAAAACTTTTTTGGCCCTATCTATTCCATCTCTCGAGCCCCGAAGAAAACCCCCCTCCCCTTCGGACTCCATATCTCTTTTGACTCTATATATGTGGGCACCTGATATCTATGAGGGTTCACCCACCCCGGTTACAGCATTCCTTTCTATTGCGCCTAAAATTTCTATTTTTGCTAATATTTCACGTGTTTCTATTTATGGTTCCTATGGAGCTACATTGCAACAAATCTTCTGTTTCTGCAGCATTGCTTCTATGATTTTAGGAGCACTGGCCGCCATGGCCCAAACGAAAGTCAAAAGACCTCTAGCTCATAGTTCAATTGGACATGTAGGTTATATTCGTACTGGTTTCTCATGTGGAACCATAGAAGGAATTCAATCACTACTAATTGGTATCTTAATTTATGCATTAATTACGATAGATGCATTCGCCATAGTTTTAGCATTACGGCAAACCCGTGTCAAATATATAGCAGATTTGGGCGCTCTAGCCAAAACGAATCCTATTTCGGCTATTACCTTCTCCATTACTATGTTCTCATACGTAGGAATACCCCCGTTAGCCGGCTTTTGTAGCAAATTCTATTTGTTCTTCGCCGCTTTGGGTTGTGGGGCTTACTTCCTAGCCCCAGTGGGAGTAGTGACTAGCGTTATAGGTTGTTGGGCGGCCGGAAGGTTGCCACGAGTAAGTCAGTTTGGGGGACCGAAGGCAGTTCTCCGTGCACCGGACACGTAGCTTACCGAATCAGTTGCGACACCGATGGGAATGCATGCTACGAAAGATAGGGTCGAGTCTGAGACATCAACCGTCTACTCAATATCCTTGTACGAGTCCACAATCACTACACGAGATGAACCTTGGTTTGGTGAATTGAAGTTGGCCTTAGGTGTAAAAGGACTCCCAGTTACTGCGCGCGTATACTGAGGTGCTCCCCGCCGGTTGTTGGAACGACGCGAGCCGGGCCTCCATTCAGAAAGATGAAGGGTCCAAACAAAAGTAAAAATAGGGGGTTACACATTCCCCATCTCATTGGGGGCGGAAAACGAATCGACATCTCGATGTGAGACAGCCTTTTCTATTTTAGTTGGGAAAGAACGGCGAAGTCCATCCGAACCGTCCAATGAAGAATAAGAGGAGAGCAAAGCGCCAATGGCGCGCGAAGCGCATGCGAAACGGGCACGGAGACAAATAAGTGTGGAGGATAAGCAGCCGAGCTCATTCCCTTCGCTTCCTGGGCCCAAAGCAGTGCAGTCTTTCCTGGCCAAATCCTTGATTTGGGGCTTCTTGCTACGCTACTTAACTATAGAAATCCATTTTTTTTAGTAATCTATATTAATAGAAAGATAGATCCATCCATCTATCCTATCCGATTTAGATTTTTAGATATAAAAAAGAATCGATTTCATTCAACGTGTGATTCAAAGAACTGCGCTTAGCCCCCCCCCGCTCATGAAACGGCTCTGCTGCAATGGATGGCAGAGGGTCCGTAGTACCCAAAGCACTGGAGTGGTCCAGTAGCCGGGAAGGGGCCTAGAAGTGCCTACTACTACACCACACTACACTCGGCTCTACACATTTACAGAGCTAACCCCTGTCCAGTCCCTGGCAGAGTTAAGGGGGCTTCCATCCTTATTCCCTATCCCCATCTTCGCCCAGGCTAACGGGGCCTTACTTATTCAGGGGGGGAGAGTGGAGCCCCGAGAAGCACTGTTGAGAGGAAGATCCTTGGCCCCTCCTCATTCTCTACAGGGTTCCAAACCTTTCTTCAACATAGGTGACAACGAGCGGGGCAGAGATGGAAGAGATCGAACACGAGAATAAGAAGCAAGCTCGCCTTGATCATTTTGATAGAGAGGGATGGAGAAAGTGGACAAAACAGACTCGCATTTCCCATTTCCCAGTCGAAAAGATGGGTTCCTTTTTCGTCTTGCATTTCTCATCGAACAAATACGGAAAAAGAATCATATTGAAAACGTTCCTAACCCACCAACCCCTTCCTTCGTAGAGCCGTTTATTGTAAGTGATCCGAACCTGCCCGGAGCGAGTCTCCCATAGAGGCAAGTGAAGTTGGTGAGCCGTATGATGGGCAACTATCTCCTGCGGTTCGGAGAGGACTCAGCTGTTAGTTAGTACCCCCTTTCGGGGTGGACCTTTCACTCTATTTTATTATATACGCTTAGCGAAAAGAATGTTTTTTGATACACCTAGGACATGGATTTTATATGAACCAATGGATCGTGACAAGTCGTTACTACTAGCAATGACTTCGTCTTTCATTACTTCATCCTTTCCATATCCCTCTCCCTTGTTCTCAGTTACTCATCAAATGGCACTCAGTTCATATCTTTAAGTTCGATCATTGACAAGGTTCAAAGAAAGGGTGGGCCATTGATAAAGAATCGATTCCAAAGCACAATGCTAGCAAGGGCCTCCGCTTTTCTTTTCATTAAAGAAAGTTCCATTCGATTAGTTAGCTCGTAGTCAGTCTTTACTTAACTTAAAAAGCAAGAAAACGGATGCGCGTTAGCCCTGCTGGAGGCTTTCGCGCAGCTCAATCCCTTGCTTGTTCCCAAAATTCCCATGTCTTTCTTGATTGGTAAACCCAACCAGCGATTTACAACAAACAAGTCTTTCCTCTTGTTGGGGGGAGCAGAGCAGTTAAAAAATGAACCAAAGCAAATGAAAAGCAAATGGCTATTCCTCACGATTGCTCCTTGTGATGCAGCGGAACCATGGCAATTAGGATTTCAAGACGCAGCAACACCTATGATGCAAGGAATAATAGACTTACATCACGATATCTTTTTCTTCCTCATTCTGATTTTGGTTTTCGTATCACGGATCTTGGTTCGCGCTTTATGGCATTTCCACTATCCAAAAAATCCAATCCCGCAAAGGATTGTTCATGGAACTACTATCGAGATTCTTCGGACCATCTTTCCTAGTATCATCCCGATGTTCATTGCTATACCATCATTTGCTCTGTTATACTCAATGGACGAGGTAGTAGTAGATCCAGCCATGACTATCAAAGCTATTGGACATCAATGGTATCGGACTTATGAGTATTCAGACTATAACAGTTCCGATGAACAGTCACTCACTTTTGACAGTTATACGATTCCAGAAGATGATCTAGAATTGGGTCAATCACGTTTATTAGAAGTGGACAATAGAGTGGTTGTACCAGCCAAAACTCATCTACGTATTATTGTAACACCTGCTGATGTACCTCATAGTTGGGCTGTACCTTCCTTAGGTGTCAAATGTGATGCTGTACCTGGTCGTTTAAATCAGATCTCTATTTCGGTACAACGAGAAGGGGTTTACTATGGTCAGTGCAGTGAGATTTGTGGAACTAATCATGCCTTTACGCCTATCGTCGTAGAAGCTGTTCCTAGTAAAGATTATGGTTCTCGGGTATCCAATCAATTAATCCCACAAACAACAGGGGAAGCTTAAGCGGAAATGAAAGAGTAGGGTGAGGGATAAGGGGGGAAGCCACTAAATGGAAGGCTTCGCTCGCTCTAACGCTCGTTTAGTAGACAGCGAGTGGAGTGCATAAGCCCCTTTAGAGAGAGATAGGGGCGAGTACTACACGAGCTCGTAAGTCAAGTACGGAACGAGCGAAGGAGAGCGACCTCATCTTGCTTGCTTCTGGCGAAGCTTCTAGAAGGCCCACCACTTCACTTCATAGGAGCGATAGCGAAGCCGTATAAAGGCAAACAGCTCGTATAGCTCGCAATAGCGAGCCTACTTATAGCTTAGCTTTTTTTTCTTTACTTTACCGCGGGACCTTAACAAGGAAAGTAAAGAAGATCATCAGTAAGAGTGGTTGCTATTGAATCAGCTTCTCGAGTATGCAAGGCCTTTTTTTCGTCTTTTTCGGCCTGTTGGTACTTGTCGAATTGAAACTCGATAATCAGAAGATTCGCCAACATTACCTATTTTATTAGTGGATTCGGGGCAACCCCGGGGTAAGTACGTGATTTCAAATTGCATTTTATAAGCATATGATCCTCCTTTTACTGTTAAAGTACCATCTCCGCCTTTGCTATCTATGCTTCCTGGTCGCTCATTCTTCTACTTGACTTCCAGCTACTCTGCTCTGAGCTTAAGAAAGGTTCAAAAGTCGCTTTGGTTGCCGCTAAAATCGGATGTGATTTTTGTAGTTTTGAATTCCAGAACTGGTCTCCTTTCGGGAACTCTCTTCTCTAGGGATTCCTATTCTATTTCTATTGACTCTTCGCCGTCTACAACACAAAAAGTTTTGGTAACTTACTTACAGATTGTATCTTAAATAAAAGAAACATCAACATCCTTTAAGCTAAGACTAAGGAATGGGGGGAACACTACCGATCCCGAGACAGACGACGAAGCTACATCGATTACAAAAAAATCTGAGTCAGTGGTGGCAGACCCTTTCCCGGCCCCTACAATCAAGCAACCTCACCAATGTGAATGAAAGAAAGGGCACCACATACATCTCGACTAGTTCGTGCCTGCGGAGCGAACAAAAACCTCTTTTGAATTCTGATTCCGACTCCGAAGTCCGGATATTTGGTTGCTTTGTACTCGACCCATGTGGTTCGGCTTGTTGCGCCACCTCACTTAACCAAACATATCCGAGAATCAGTTCTACCAGATATCTACAGCACTTGCTGCTTCATGCCCGGTTGCATCTTACTCTGCTGGTTCACCTTCTAAACAGGTCTCCGCACCTGAGACACATCCTTCTCCTGTTGCTTATTCTTTTTCCTATATTGTGGTGGCTTATTCAGCGAGCTGGAGCTCCTACTGTTCCCGCGCCAGCTTCAACTCTAGCTCCCTTCGGCCTCGAAGATCATCAGGTTCCATCCAACTCACTCTAGTTTCTATGTTAATTGGTTTTGTACTTCTGCATGTTGGGAATCAAAATAGAATAATTATACTTTATAAGTGATCAACTAGGTTTTTAATCCCTCGCTGACACTCTTTTGGGCTAGGTTCAGTTGGAGGTCGTACATTTCACCAGCCCAATCAATCAATAGGGACAGACACGTCCCAAAATCCGTTCTCCCCCCTTCTGGTTATAATAGACCCAGAACCCCTGCATACCTTTTTTCTACCATAAGGCCTCCCTGGCTTCTTATTTAGGTTCTATCTTTTGTAGATTCAGGTCTGGAAAGTACCTTTGCCCTGCCTGATGCTGTAGCAGCTTATACTTATGCGTTGTATCCTTACTCGGCTCGGGCTCTTTTGATTGATTCCAAAGCCTAGGATCAAGACTTTCGTTCCTGGTTTTGGTCAGAGAGGGCTTTCAACCTAGAATTCCTGGGCAAAGCATTTTCTTTTCCAAAGAGTTTCAAACCGCGCAGATAAAGCATCCGATTCAGCACCCGACGAAGCAGACGCTAGAGCAGCTACTAGAGAATCCGCAGACGCGGAAGTCTCAGCCGAACAAACAAAGGCAGTCGATACCACAGGAGAATCAACCAAATCCATATCATAGGAAAGCAGAACAATAAAAGCTCTATCCTCCGCCGATGAATAAGTAACAACAAGGGTTGGCGGTTTTAGAACATATTAAAGAGCAGCCATAGGATGAAGCAGAGTAAGAATAAGAAAAGGAATGTTTAGGCTTTTTTGAACCAATAACAAAGAAAGTGGGTAGCAGGTGTGGTGTAGTAAAAGGGGTTTCGAAGCTTTCGAACCCTGTGAGGATTCAGCTTCCAATTGAGTCGGTGTTTTAAGTATAGACTTTCCACATACATAAATAGGGCTTTTTAGCCATTCGACGTTTTGTCTCTTTTTTTCCCAATGCTGCCATAAATATAAGAAAGATAAACAAGCGGCTAAGCCCCTGCTTGATAAAGCAAAACTAAAATGCGGGTAGCTCGATCGATCGCATGGCTTCGATTGGTTTCGGTCTAATCAATGAATGTATAGGGGTCCACCTAATCTTTCCGCAGGTACGATCTAGACGACCACATTCCTGTTGGGCTAACTCGCCCAATCAATCCAATGGCTTCGCCCGTTCCAGTCCCGTTAGAGAGATCCAAAACTGGATATTCGGAGCCTATAGATCGATCCCGCGTCTATTCGTTCTCTGACCAGTTCCATATACAGGGACCATGTGCCACCAATAGCAAAATAACTGGCGGCCGAATCCAATGCCAGTCCCAGCAGTTGACTCCATTGACCGAGTATAGGCGCCATTCCGCCCGCCCGGATTGGTTGTTGCTGTTGGGAGACTGAGCTTGATTGATATGATGGAAGAACCCCCGACGGCTAGGCATTTGGTCCTCCCTACCGGTGCATCAATCCAGCGCATTTAGACCTGTCCTAGCGGAATGGACAAAACCCTATCTCGGTTGGAGAAAGCCAGTCCAGAGAGTCTGGTATTTTGTTGGTAATTCCACTATCACTTGATAACTTGAAGAAAAACCTCCCTATGAAAGCCCTGTTGATAGATTCAGGCAAGCAAATATCAGACCTAAACCCGACTAGCTTCAGTTGCCTCCCTCTCTAAGAAAGTCTGACACTCGTTCTTTCACTCAGACTTGCTCCTGCAGTGGTAGTCATCGGTGGCATCTTGCCTAGAAGCGTCATCCTCGTTGATTGGGAGAAGTTCTCGATTGGATCGGATCAGAAATCCATTTTTTGATTCGGTATGGATAAAGATCCAGTCATGAGCGATAGTTCCAAGGACAGCTGACTACCGCTAAAAGTCAGGAAAAAAAGGTTGATGGATGAAAGATAAGTGGGACTTTCAAGCAAGGCCGGCATGGGCTACGTGGGCCCCTAAGACCGTCCAATATCTTATATCGATCTTGGTTCCGCGTATCGCGCTTTATCGGGTGAGAGCAAGCAGGCCCAAAAGAAAGATGAGAACCTGCCTACAAGATGTAGGTGCCATTTGTGGCAAAAGCGAGGAACGAGTGCCTTAAAGCGGAGAAGGAAAACCGCACCCTTGTCTAACGGATTGGGCTAAGAGAAGGGGAAGAGTTAGTCTTTCTGCCATCGATTACAGGCAAAGCACTTTGTGAGCATATATCTCTGGTCATCCCTTTCATTTGAATTAGGAATCTCACATCCCGATCTCTTTTTCCGCCTTTCCTGTCTTTGTTAGTCTTTAACCTTCTCTTAAGTCAGCCTAACAATAAGAAAGAGGGGGTTCCCCCCGAACCCCCCTGTCGACTGGCAGGACTGGTTACTTAGAGCATTCCCCTCAGCTAACTTCACTCACTTGAAAGCTTGAAAGAGGTCTTCCCTAGAATCTATATAATAAGGCATTCATGAGCTTACCTGTAACCTGTAACTGGACTAACCTCGCCTTGCCCTAACTCTGCTCTGGACAGCTTCTTGCTCTCTCTATTTACTTTACTTTAAAGGCGGATTAGCCTTGACTTCTAGGGCTTGAAGCTTTCGGGCAATCTGTACCTTTATGCTCTTATTCTTCCTATCGAGTTCTCTTCTGACTTTGTTTGATTATTTCTCGTTCAATCTAATAATATATATTATATAATGAAAGGCTTTTCAAAATCCATGCTGTTCAAAGTCTTCATGTTCCGCTCCTTTCCCGGTTAGAGATAGAAGATCCTCTGATCCCTCTTAACTCAGTTGCGTAAATGATGATGCCGCAGAGGGGAACCAGGTCTCCTTTCCTTCTCTCTCTGTTGGTGTCGTGGATACAGTCTATGAGATTCCGGTTCTTTGTCCAGTCCCGTATTTGAAGGTTGAATTTGCTTTTGCTTGAGTAGTTTGTGTAATGAAGGGAGGGACTCATCTTTGAGGTTGGAGAAGCATTCCCGATCGTATCAGGCCTAAGACTTCAAAAGCCTATCAGCCCACCTTGCCTTTCAGCCTAATCCGTCTCGGACGAAATCCTTCTTTCGGTTTGAGTGAGGGGGGTTGCTTTCTTCCTTTTCTATCGAGTCAACGGTACCCTTCAAAAAGGTCATCCGCGAGGCTTTTTCTTGCTTTTCGCGTTTCTTTTCCTTGAAGTGTGGGCCCCTTTTTGAATAGAATCGTATCGGCCCTTCCAGCAGCCCGTCGAGCAGTCGAAGTAGTGGATTCTGTTCAATCGGCTAAGAGGCAAGAGCCTTTTCCTCTATCTAATTCATGTCTCTTTTTCCGTAAAATCCTAATGTGCTTCTGCTTCCTGGCTTTCGTTACTATCTTTTGAGTCTTGCGAGCGGTCCATTCCTGACTTCAAGTTCAAGTCTTCTATGAGGGATCGATCTTGGGCAAATACACTAGGGGATGGTCCCATACCAGGAAGAAGAGAACCTCGAGCGGACCTTAGTAGGCTTTTCCGCAGTCAAATGACTTATTGCTTGACAGCTTCAACAATTGATTGCCTTTTCTTTTTTCTTTAGTGACTCAAACTCAGTCCCTCCGCAGCCCCTTACTTAGTAGAATCCTTCCTTTTTTGATAGAATCGTGGTAATGGCTGAAGATCGAGTTCACGCTTTTGGGCTTGTGTAAGGATTTCTCTATCGGTTAGCCGGAGAAGGGGAAATTGACTTCCTCCCTTCATTCTTCTATTCAAGTGGGAGGAAAAAGACTTTAACGCTTTATGGTCTGAATTCAACGGATCTCAAATCATCCATTTCTGAGCTTCAAGCTTTGCAAGCTTTCGAAGTCTTGCATTCATTTCTGTCTCATTTTCAGGTAGAGTGTATTTGGCCTCTATAGGAACCCCCTGATCTGATGGTGGGAATTCCTATGAGAGAGGCTCACCTGGAAGGAGCGATATATAGAAAGTCTTCCGTGAAAAAGTGATCGATTCTATACGCAATTTCGGAAAATGACTTTTAATACACCCAGGCCTCAAAAGAGAGTAGGTATGATTTAAAAATGGATCCCCTTGGCTCAGACAACCACACGATGGAAGAAAGGTTTTTTGAAAGATTGATATATGTTAATAACCAGACTTCCTGTTAGCACGTCCCACTCCTAACTGCATAAGAAAAAAAACTCGAAACAAAGACTGTGGCGGTCTTTCAGAACCTGCTTTGCTTGTCCGCTAGCCAGTAAGTGCTTGGCCCTGGGCATTATTGATTAAGTGAGAGAGGACTCCCACTTTCGCTCTCCCAGTCGAGCCAACGCATCGCTTTCCTCACTTAAACTTAAGTGTAAAATGGTTTTGCCGAGTGCATTGAATCAATCAATCTTTTTGTTTTACGTGTGTACGATGACTCCCCTCTTGGGAAGTGAAACTAAAACCGAGGCGGGCATTTGGTCAGTCAAAGAAAGCTGACTAGCCTTCAGGCCTGAATAAGCAAAAAAAAGGGGAAGTCATTGGATTATTCGCTTGGATAGGATTGTCTCCTTATGTGGTACTCGACCGGCTAGACTTCGATTACTTTTTTTTTGGAGTTTCTAATCGTGTTAAGCATTTCCTATAGCTGGCGAGAAGGGATCGCTTTTTAACGAACCTGGCGAAATTCCAAAGAGGGATCACAAATTGCCCTATTTGTGGGACAGATGGGGAGGACGTTTTGCCATGCTTTGAAAGATTGTAGTTGGGCAAGATTTGTTTGGTCTGTTAGGCCAGAGATCTGGTCGCACTTCATTTCAGCCCCCTTACTCAATAGATTGATGAAAATATCCATGGTGCTGGTATGCATACAGTGTCGGAGCTTGAATGGCCTCTCATTTCATTTTTGAAGTTGCAATTCACCAACTCTGGGCATGGCGCAAGAAGGTGCAACATAATGATTCTTTTCATTTTCCTCAGAATCCTAGTGATCTCATCATTGCTAAAGCCAAGGAAATCCATAAGTGTTTAGTGAAAGCTCTTGATCTTAATCATCGAGAGGTAGAGTTTCTCAAATGGGAAGCTCCCTCCCATCCTTTTGTGAAAGTCAATGTTGATGGTTGCGCCAAGAATAATCCAGGACCAGCAATGGGGGACTCATTAGAAATTCGAATGGAGAATGGATCATTGGATTCATGGAGAACCTAGGACATGCTACGAACTGTGCCAGCAGAATTTTTGGCCATTTATCCTGGTCTTTCTCTTGCCTGGAACTCAGGCTTCAGAAGCATCTTTAAGCGGATTCGGAGGTCTGTCTCATTAGTATTATTCATACTGTGCTGTGGTTGATGGCCCCACTCGAGCTCTAATTCCATACTCTATTCTCGATTTTCAGGTTCAAAGTCCGAGCGGCCCCGTGAGGATGCGGAAAGCCAATCCAATGATAAGAGTGGTTAATTGGGCTCTCTTCGAAGGATTTCAACCTTGATGCCCTATCCGTGGCGGCACCTAAGCCGGATTTTGTTTAGTAGGGACGAACTGAAATACCCCATCATAGCACTCTAAGGTTAAGCGGGGAACTATTGAAGCTTCCAGCTTTCCACCTATATGGATTGTTTGAGCGTAAATAGACACGATCTTCGTTCGGTACGCGTCCAGTCCAGTCTCTCTAAGCCCTGAAACCGTAACTATGGCTATGTTCTCAGATCCGTCTTTTCTGCTGTTCAAAGATCTCTCCGATTCCCTTTCTTTCGAAGTGGCATTGCCCAAAGTCGAATCAAAGGCTTGACAGGGTCTTCTTAGCCCAGGCTAACTAGAAGAGTTAGTAGCTTATAGGATCCCAAAGCAATAACCACAGATGGAGGAGCATTCGTCTTTTTAACCAGTTTTCCCAAACCAAGATATCCTGCCTATCCCGAAAAAGGGACTCCCTCCAAAAAAAAAGTAGCTTCGTAGCAAGAGTGGTTTTAACTAAGCATATGACGAAGGCTCGGCCGAAGCTAGAGCTAAGTGGCTGTTTCAGGGTAAGTATGGAAAGCATAGGTCGACTTATGAACATTGATTGGATTGGTTAATTTACTTAAAAATCCGAAAGGGCAGCCTATAGACATCATTTTGAGGGAAATTAACACTGAGATGATGAAAAATATAGACCGGTGTGTCATGGGTCTTTCGTTCGTAGTGGGATAAACTAACCTAAATAGTCAAGTGAAGGAGACCCACATGCCCACTTCTCCTTCCCCGCCCCATTTCTGGGACGGGCCTCGTTCTTATTTGAGGATACCCCCGCTCAAATAAAGACTACAACCCCCGCACTAAAGACTAAGAGCAAGAATCTTAAACCCACATATCCTTTACATCATAGCATAGAAAGCAGTACCATTGATCCCATATTCAATTCAATTGGTATATATACTACTAATTCGATTTTGAACCTTGCCCCTCATTCATTCCCGCCACAACCACCAACGGCAATCAAGCCAGCCAAGCCCAGGTAGCACTTCACCTTCTCTCCTCCCCCCGTTCCCACACTTTTCCCAATTCCCACCTCTTAGTTCTTTTTACTTTAGTTAAAAAGAGCTTTGAAGAAGAGATTGCTTCTATAATATCCTCATATG